AAATATTTGTGAAAAAATAACAGATGCCAAGAAGAACAAAAGCCCTTGAACACGTAATGGGTCTTGAAGTACTATTTCTGCATCTCCCTGACCAAATCCGCCGACATTAGGATTACTCGTTAATGGTTGATCCAATTTGACAGATTCACCCTCCGAAACAAGAAGTTCTGGTCCTGGGGGGATAATATTAACTACTTGTCGCCCATCCGCATTTGTTATGTTTATTTCATACCCCCCTTTTTCTTTTCGGATTATTTTGCTTACTATGCCCGCTGTTGTAGCATTATAAACTGTATTGTTACTCCTGCTCCCGTCGGGATAAATCTGACCCCTTCCCCTGTTCCCACCTACGTAGATAGGATATTTTAAGAAGTGAACGTCTTTCTTATTAGCGGGGTCGGGGGCAAGAATAGGAAAGGTTATTTCGGTATATTTCTGACCGGGGACGGGGCCTATGACAAGAATATTTTTTTTATTAGGGCGGTAGCTCTGAAAAGATAAATTACTTATCTTTTCTTTCATCTCAGGAGAAATACGATCGGTAGGGGCTAATTCAAAACCCTCCGGTAAAATAAGAACGGCCCCCACATTCAAACCCCCTTTTTTACCATTAGCAAGAACTTGTTTCAGTTGTATATCATAAGGAATTCGAACAACTGCTTCAAATACAGTATCTGGAAGTACCGCCTGCGGAACCTCAATATCCACGGGCTTGTTAGCTAAATGGCAATTGGCACATACAATACGTCCCGTTGCTTCTCGTGGATTTTCATAACCTTGCTGTGCAAAAATGGGATATGCTTTTGAAATATCCGGACGGGTTATGATATATATTAGAAGCGATACGGAAATAGAACGAATAATCTGTTCCTTTATCCAAGAAAAAGTGTTTCTATTTTCCATGGTCTAATCATTGATCCAAAAATTTCTACAATACAATAGGGGGGATAAGTTGCTAGTATAGTTCCCTATCCACGATTCTGTTATTACTTAACCAATTTTACTGGAATGAGATTTTCCTGGAGAATAATATCAATATCGGACGAATCCCGAAGATGGGTAAAAGTAGAAAATGTAAGTACGATTTTCAATACTTTGTTTATGTACAACTACAAAATAACAAGGGCTCCAATTTTATTAGATTAATATCAGTGGATTTTTTTTATCAGTCATTCATTGAATGATAAATAACTACAAGTGACGGAGATACTCGATTTAAATAACGAAAAATCAAATATTTAAAAGTTGTATCAAGAATGACTGGAAAGGTGGAAACCAGACCAGATAGAATTTGATCATTATGAACAAACCCAAAATCTTTGTAGACAGAGACAATCATTAATTCCCAACCGTGGGGCGAATGAAATCCGATACATAAATCAGTTAATAATAGAATAGAAAAAGCTTTGACTGTATCGCTTAAGTTATATAGGAATTTCTGGGACCACGAGTTAAGAATACCAAGTTCTTCATTACCAATGATAGAATACCCGCTTAGAATAACAAAACATATTATATTTGTCGAGAAGTGCAAAATCATCTGGATACGATCCTCATTGTGTATCTTAATTAGTTGGATCGTTTCTTGTTGGATTCCTATACGAAGCTTGTGTAGATGTATCTCTGAATATTCTTCGATCAGTTCGTCGAAGACGAACAGTTCCTCCAATTCTATGAATTTTTCTAGAATATTTTTTTCTTGAATCTCATTCAAACAAATTTCGAATTGACCCGTATGCCACCAACTCGTAACCCAATATTCTAGACTTTTTTTAAATGAGAGAGAAAGCCACCAGGGCAAAAATAATATAGATACAAGATATACCAGAGGTGGGAATACTTTCCTGTTTGCCATTTTTTCCTCTGTGAATTGTTAATCAACCAACCCCATTCGTCCGCTTTATGCGATTAAATGTTTCTTTCACGTATGAGTTCTATATTCTATACAAGGTATGATGAATCTAGTTTCTTTTTTTTAGGATTTTTTGGTTAGTCTTTGAATCTAGAAAGAATAGATAAATTGACTAAGAATCCACTTCGAATGAAGAAATACTAAAAAAATATCGGGAAACAATATCTGAATTATAATTAGGTTCAATTTGAAACAACAGTTTCCTTTCGATAAATGACCCCCTTAATTCTTAAATTAATGAATATTAGTAAGATTTTGAGACGAAAGAATCCCCTTTTCTATCAAAATATCTACTATTTAAAAAAAAAATTCATGGATTAGTCATTGTCATTTTTGTGTTGGTCATTAAGTAACAAAAAAGGAAAAGGAAACCTCGAAAAAAAGGGGGTTCATTCTTAGTTTTGTTCTAGAAAAGGGGTGATTCTTGCTTTTTTATCTCCTGATAAAGTGGGAATCTACCAGTTCTCAAAATACTTCAATTGGTACACGCAAGAAATAGGCCAATTCAGTAGCTTTTTGTTCAATTTCTCTTGGAGTCAAATTATCATCAATACGCGTTAAGGGAATGGCCCCCCGCCCTCGGATGTCTATATAAAGAACACGACGAACATAAATACTATCTTTAACTTCTATTCTAATGGACTGAATATCTTTTATAAAGAATCGGCGTAATATGCGACGATTTTTTCCAGGGAATCCCCAACGAAAAATACACATTACGCCTTCCTTTCTATCGAATCGATCATAACCACTACCTACATTCCAGAAAATTGTGCACCACAAATAGGAACTAATAAAGAGACCTGCGAGTCCGTAGAAAGACATCACGATCCCTTGCGAAAAAAAAATGATTGGATGAGAAGGAAAAAAGGATATCAAATTTCGTCCGAGGTAACTGGACGTTCCAACCAATAAGAATCCCAATGAACCTAAAAAAAGGATAACGGCCCAGCAGAAATTACTTATTTTTCTAGACCCCACGATAAGTTCTATCCATATATGTTCTGATCGCCAACTCATACTCGATCCGATTGTATTTTATTGGAATTGAGAGACTACCTCAAATTAATTTGACTTTACTTTTTTTGTTTACGAAAAAACTCTCATCAACTAGCACTAGTTTGACGTGAACCTTTACTTTAGGACTAAGTCCTCAAATTGGTTAGAACTAAAAAACTAGCATACCTCATAGAATCCCACTATACATCTAAATACACGAATCTTCCGTTGCCAATTTGATCCATCCAGCGGATCCTGACACGGGTAGAATTTATATATCTTGTGCCAGCGGGCCTGGGGGCCCTGTGCTTTTTTATGCTTATGTTTGCTCAGCGAAAATCACATACACATATTATATTATACCATATTTCACTAAATCGATATCTTTTTTATGATACAAATCTAAGTTTTGAAACAATTGGAGGGTATAGATACAATTGGAGGGTATAGATATAGGGGTCACCCCGGATCTAAAGAATCTTGTTTTTTTGAACATGAAGAGATAAAGAAGCTATTGCAATTGCCGGAAATACTAGGCCTACTAAAGGCACAAAAATAGAGGGAAAGCTGAAAGTTGTCATAGAAATGGGTACCTCGATTTATTGTTTGTACCTGTTATGTTATTTATAAATTCGATATATCTTATAATAATTCTAATTTTAGAAATTAGAATGGAAGTGGAGAAAAATAAAAAATTTTCTGTTTTTTTTTTAGTTGAATTATATACGCAAGAGGTGAAGAAGAATTATGTTTTGTTTGCCTAATTTTATGAAAGGGGGAATTTCGTTTTTTTTTTTAGAGATTTTAATCAGAAATAGAGATAAGGGGGAGTTATCCGCAACTTTTGCTTCTTTATATTATACAATCGATCTTATGTGACGAAGGACAATTCTTTTTTTTATTTGATTCTGACAAACTAACTACCCGTTTGCTACGAATAATTGAACTTAGTGTTCTATTTTATTTCGTCTCTATTCCATTCCATTTTGATTCAAAGGAAAGAAAGTGTGGAACTTAAATAACTCACCTAAAACGTTTTTTAAAAGATTACGCGGTACAATTAGGTCAAATAAGCCCTTATCAAATAAATATTCAGCCGATTGCGAACCCTCGGGTACTGTTTTATTCAATGTTTGTTCAATTACCCTTTTACCCGCAAATGCAATGTAGGCGTCGGGTTCAGCAATAATGATATCACCCAACATACCAAAACTAGCTGTCACTCCACCAGTAGTAGGAGATGTAAGGATTGATACATAAAACAACTTTTTATTTGATTGATAATCATATAAAGCAGACGATATTTTAGCCATTTGCATCAAGCTCAAACTTCCCTCTTGCATGCGCGCCCCTCCGGAGGCACACACTATAACAAGAGGGAGAAATTTATTGGTAGCGTGCTCAATCAAACGGGTAATTTTTTCCCCAACTACGGATCCCATACTACCCCCCATAAACTGAAACTCCATAACCCCGACTGCTACGGGAATGCCGTTTAGGCAGCCTATGCCTGTTTGAACAGCCTCAGTTAATCCTGTCTTTCTTTGATAAGAATCAATACGATCATTATAAGGTTCCTCCTCCGAATGAAATTCAATGGGATCCAGAGAGACCATGTCTTCATCCATAGGATCCCAGGTACCGGGATCGATCGAAAGTTCGATTCTATCTGAACTACTCATTTTCAAATGATATCCACATTGTTCACAAATATTCATTTTTGAAATCAAAAATTTCTTATAATTCAATCCATAACAATTTTCGCATTGAACCCACAAATGCCTATATTTTTGAGTTACATCAGGATCATTAGAACTTTCTGTTTGAGTTACGTCGAGATCGTTAGAACTTTTTCCTATAGTTAAATCACTATCCTTCGTACAGATTTGTATACTCAAAACGTCTTTTTCGTTTTCACTAATATTTCTATTTTCACCACAAACGGCCTTATAAATGTAACTCTCACTTCCATTCTCATTCTCACTTACTGTCGAAGCATGGATACAGATTTGAGACTGAAGATAACTGTCAATGCAATTATAAATATGATTATTCCAACTATATTGAGTACCATACGTGTAACTAGAAT